CGTATATTCTTCCTCAAATATGCTATTGAGAGAAAAAGGATTAAACCTTTTTTAAGAAATAAAGTTTTGGGGGACCGGAATATGAAAAAACCGAAGGACCCCTTAACTATTTAAGTTATTAATCGAACGAATCACACTTTTACCACTAAACTATACCCGCTTCATATTCATTATTATATATGAATGGACCTTTTGTCGAACAAAAGAATGAGAGACAATTAAGCTAGCATCAGACTCATGAAAATTCTAGCGTTGACACTTCGTCTCACTGGGGGTACTTGAAAAAATAGGCGAAGAATAGAAAGCAGCTTATTTAATTTAAATAACAAAATCATACATAACATAATATAATAAAGTGAAAAGTTATACTTTATCGTTTGCTGGAAGTCATTACTGACACTCCCGAATCGAAGGAATTATTGAAGCTGAACCATAAAAATGACGAATTCTGCATTTCCTTTTTCGTTTTCAACTTCCCTTTTAACTGTCGGATTTTATGAATTTAAGTTCGGATTTATTGGATCTCAAATTTTTAAATAAAACTTGTCCCTTGAACAAGTAAATGAGTTATGTTATATATGTTATAACATATGTGTGTTTCCTTTTTGATATTATTTAATATCAATATATGTATGTGTCCTTTTCCACTTAAGTAACTAAGTAAATTGAGAAAAAAAATACTAATAACAAAAATATTTTAAAACTAAAAATATTGAAAATGTGAAAAAATATTCATATTCTATAGTTCTTATAGTCTTAATAATACTAAGAAATGACGCTTCTATCATAGGAATGGAGATGGAAACTGTCTTTGCTGTTGCTTCAATAACAAGTATTTTTGATTTGATATCAAATCAAAAATAATTAAATTGTTTGATCTATGAAATGATTCATCAGAACAAAAGAAGTAATGTAATGGCCCGGCCAGTACTTAACCAGGCCGGGGGGATGAACCTTTCTTACAAAATCCAAGAAGTGAAGTTGAAGTAAGGTATTCTTTCTATATCTATTCTATTGGAGATAAGGCATCCGTTTCAAATCATTATCTAAATTGAATTGCTGATCAAATTCGTAGATAAACCTTATCCATTTTTAATTTATTTAATATTTTAATATATTAAATTTAAATATAAAATATAATAAAATATAATAATAATATATATTATATTTTTATTATTATTATTATCGTTATTTTATCCTTATAATTCTTATAATAAAGTAATAAAGAAAGAAAACAGTTTTTTTTCAATCTTTTTTACTTCACGTGTCGCGTCACATAAAAAAATTTTCAATTTTGAATTGGGAGAGATGGCTGAGTGGACTAAAGCGGCAGATTGCTAATCCGTTGTACGAGTTATTTGTACCGAGGGTTCGAATCCCTCTCTCTCCGCTCTCTCTGATCACTTCAGACTTTCGAATTTGAAAAAATTCCGATCCCTTGGTTTTTTCATCATAGGTAAATGTATAGAATACATAAAAAGAAAATAAAGAAAAACTCAAAATCTTTTTTTTTTATTCCTCACGTCCAGGATTACGGCCCGGATCGTTAGATAAGAATCCGAAGATGAACAGAGAAACAAAAAATATCACTACTGTGTAAACGAAGAGTTTGAGAGTAAGCATTACACAATCTCCAAGATTTTATTTTTTTTGAAAAAGGAAATAGATTGCCCATTTTTTATCACATACACTATTTTGACATAACGCCCCCAAAAATGAAGTCTTTTCTTGAAAAAAAAGGATTTTCACGAATTTATTTTGAATACAAGAAAAGAAAGATTCTGATTCCTTCATTACCAAAAATTTTTGGCCATATCCATTGTTGGGTATTGTGGGGTCCTTAGAAAGTCCTTGTTTACTGGAAGGTCAGAACGAGGAAATAAGTGGATCAAAATTTATCACCGCGGTCATTCAATTCAATATACAAGAATTTCCGTTTTTGAATCGAGGGTTCATAATGTAAAACTTATCTGATCTTATCAATTTTTAGAATTTTTTTGGATAAATCATGAATTTTGCAGAGTAGTAAAGATTTTATCGAAAACTTACAGCGGCTTGCCAAACAAAGGCTAAGAGAAAAAATAGTACAGGTATGACAGGCATAACATCTACGATGGGATTGAAAAAGGCATAAGCCTCGGGCAGTTTGGCGAAGAAAAAACTACTCGAATAAAGGGTAGAATTAAGACAGATACAGATTAAACTAAAGATATTAAGCATAACAAACATTTCATTCTTGTAGATTAGAAAATTTGATTTTGGTTGAGTTTTTTTTTATGAGGGAAAAATGAAAAGGCGGGTCAAAAAATCCTTCCTTTTCTTCGAACTCTCCCAAATCCAAAATCTTTCCTTTCATTCTCAAATGAGAATACAAGGAATTATAGTTTCATACAATATCTTAATTGAATTTTATGTAATGATCAATAATTTTTTTATTCTATATTTACATGTGTTGAATCCTAGCAACAATGTATTTCATATGTATTTGGGTTGGGATTGACGAATGACCAATACCAATATTAGTCTTTATTAGTGTCGAATATAAACCTAAATGGGGCGTGGCCAAGCGGTAAGGCTGCGGGTTTTGGTCCCGTCACTCGGAGGTTCGAATCCTTCCGTCCCAGATCGTCTTCATCAGAAACGAAAGATTCTTCTCTTTAACAACTTTTTGGATATAATGTGATCCAACCCTCTGCTCTGAATTCTAGGAATAATTCTACGAATTATATCTTTTCTTTCGTTTGGTTTCTCACAAACGCGATCGAGTGCACGGGTAGAAATAAAGATATTTCTTTTAATTCCCAATTCAAAAAAGAATTGGGGGAGCATTCCCATTCAGAGTATGCTTGTACTACTCATATTCATATTGAAGTTAGTTACTTATGGAAGCTTTGTGTTCCATATCCGTGAAATGGGAATTCTAACATGATGCATTCTGAATCGAAATGGAAAAAGGCCCTTTTTCTATTCCATTCTCAAGGGGGCCTAAAGAAAAATAAATAGTGTATCCCAATTCCACACTTTATTTTATGTGGAGACTAAAGATTACGTAGTTTTTGGTATTAATTTCATTTCATGGTTCGTCTTAAAACTTCTAAGAAAAAAAAATAAGAAAAACGAATGGATCTGGATCCCATTTTTTTGCATTTTATCTTATATCTTATTCAAATGAATATCAATGTAATGTAACGATTGGATGGATGAAAATTTATATATTCTATGGAATTGGCGAAAAGATTTTGGAACCTGAAGTAAAACAAAATCTGTCTGTATACTGTATAATATAAAAATAACAAATAATAATATCAAAATAATATAACAAGATAATAAAAAAAAAACAAGTCCTATATTATATAATTATATATATTATATAATATATATATATTATTGTATTGTTCAGTAACAGTGGTCCTTTGGTTAAGTCAATAAGGGTCTGTGATTCTTTAAATATCCATGATTACCTCCGGTAAGAATTGTTCGTTGTATATGATGGATACGAAAAGATTAGATTCTTCTTATTCTTGATTCTGATTTTCTCTTTCAGATGAAAGAAAGAATTGAAAGAAAAAATAATGACTTTAATCTTACCTTACACGAGACCCTTTCTATTCCATACTCATGAAAACAAAAAAGGATTTTAATCTTCATTTTTATGAACCCTTGGTACTCGAAGACGTGTGAAAAATCTATATTATAGAGAAACCCCTGGCCTTTTCGAGTCATTGAAATAGTTTATATTTGGTTAATAACTGATTTTGTTTCGGAATTTTCAATCCATCCGGGATTAGATTGGAAATCTATTTCTATTAAAGACTGTTCTTTTGAAGTTTAGAATTTTTTTGTTCGAGAAAAATGGGATCTTTTTCATGATTCACCATCCCGAACAATCTGTTGAAGATGTAAATAAGACTTAAGTAAATTCGTTTATTCGTCTTTTTGAGAAATATGTTTCATTCATATGATAGAATATGGGGCGAAATAACTTAAATCCTTTCTAAGACTTTTCCGGATAACTATTTATCTATCCATAGATACATAAAAGGTATTTATATACCGTTGAGCCAATGACTATTCATGATTCCATCTTGAATCAATTCCATACCGGTTCGAAATTTAATTAGAGAAATGTTATGGTAAAACTTCGTTTGAAACGATGTGGTAGAAAGCAACGCGCGACTTGAAGGACATGATTCGTTGTGGATTCTTACATCCACCATTTTCTATAGGAATGAAGATGCTCTTGAATCGACATAGTTTGTTCTTGCTAGGAACCTAATTTGTGTTGGGTTGGTAAATAGGAATAGTACACGATGGAGCTCGAGCAAAAAGTATTGATTCATTTATCGGGAGGAAGAATCTAGGGTTAGTAACAATAAATAAGTTAGACCAACTTTGTAAGTATATCTTCAATATAGAAATCGAAGGGTCCGAACAAGTTTGAAATGAAAAATGAAATAAAAAAAAAGTCAAACAAATTTGTTGGAATTAGGAAAACTTTTTCGATTCAAATTAAAAGTGTATTATATTACAAGGGAATCAATCATTCGTATTATCTTTCTATAGAAAGAAATAACAAAAAACAAAAGGTATGTTGCTGCCATTTTGAAAAGGAATAAGGATCACCGAAGTAATGTCTAAACCCAATGATTTTACAAAGCAAAGAGCAAGGATTCCGGAACAAGGAAACACTATTTTCAATTGTCTCAATAATTTTACTAGAATGAGGAGTATTCGAGACGAGACAAACAAAAAAGGTTAGAGACGACTCAAGAAATGTCTAAGGATTTACTTTAACCTTCGAACTTTTTCCGAATTACCCAACTTGAGTTATGAGTATGAATGATATTTCTTTTTTTTTTTCTGTAAGTAAGAACAAAAAACGACTAAAATCATAGTCCATGATTTTATGGATCTATTTGCTATTATATACAGAAATATTCGAATTTAAATCGTTTTTTTCTCGAGCCGTATGAGGAGAAAACCTCCTATACGTTTCTAGGGGGGGGGTATTATTTATCTACATCTATCCCAATGAGCGATCTATCGAATCGTTGCAATTGATGTTCGATCCCGAAGAGAAGGAAGAGATCTTCGAAAAGTAGGTTTTTACGATCCGATACAGAATCAAACTTATTTAAACGTTCCCGTTATTCGTTATTTCCTTGAAAAAGGTGCTCAACCTACAGGAACTGTTCATTATATTTTAAGGAAGGCAGAATTATTTAAAGAAAGAGCTTTGTAAAGAAATAAACAACAAAAAAAAGAAAGGTAACTAGTATCTATTTTTGGTAATTATTTACCCAAAATTTGCTTTTTTCTTGTTCTATTCATACTTTTTTATTTATTTTTATTGTTGTTGTGGAAATCCACCAACAAACAAAGGACGAACCTTGCTTATTGTACCTCTATTGATTGAATAAACCCGACATTTTTCTGTACTTTTTTTTTCATCTAAATTTCTTATTTATGTTGTGCCAATCCAACACAAATCCTTATTTGATTTACTTACTAATTAATTGAATTTGTTCTCTCAACATTCCACTCATATTGACAATGGTGTATCGAACAAATATAATTCGATCGTAGATAAATGGATCCATTTATTCCGACCCCTGTTGGTTTTTCCTTTACTTCAGTCAAATGATGGGTTTGCTGGATTTACTGTTATACAATACAAGATGTATTTTCTTAACGAAAATCAAAAATTTTTCGAAAAGGGGTAGTCTGTATAAATTTTGATATTTCTATTGGAAATCCGTTGTTTTTTAATCCGATCTGCTCATTTTGTTATTTTGGTGTTTCTAATTGATCCTCAAATTTTTCCTTTATATTTCTTGTTAGTTCAATGGTTTGACGTAGTTGTACAGTGCAATGCAATTCAATTGATTTTTTTTATTTCGATCGTATCTACATATCATATTTGTCTGGGTTGCTAACTCAACGGTAGAGTATTCGGCTTTTAAGTGCGACTATGATCTTTTACACATTTGGATGAAGCAACGAATTCGTCCAGACTATTGGTAGAGTCTATAAGACCGCGACTGATCCTGAAAGGTAATGGATGGAAAAAACAGCCTGTCGTAATAATAAGAAGAAAATGGAATTTCTTCTTATATTCTTATTATTTTTAGTAGAATTTTGAGTTGATTCCTACCGGATTATTCCCATTTTTTTTTTTATTTATTTTTGGAGGAAGACAAAAGAAATTCACATTTACAGTTGGGTCTAGTGAATAAATGGATAGAGCCCCACGGCTCCAATTCTGGTAAAAAAAAAGCAACGAGCTTCTATTCTTATCTTAATTTGAATAATTACCCGATCTAATTAGACGTTAAAAAAAAATTAGTGCCTGATGCGGGGAAGGGTTCTCCTGTGAGTGGTCCTTTGATTCTTTTTTTTGTTTTTTTAAAAATCCTAACTATTCTCTATTATGGATTGGAAACGAATGTGTAGAAGAAACAGTATACTGACAAAAAGAATTTGTTCCAAAGTCAAAAGAGCGATCGGGTTGCAAAAATAAAAGATTTTTGAACCTCTGGGAATTATAACGAAGATAAACCCATTGGATAGAAGAGGGGAGGAAAAATATCTGTTGATTGGACTACCTGTTTCCGGGGTATATATTTTTTTCCATACATAATACATACTCTGTTCTGACCATATTGCACTATGTATAATTTGATAACCAAGAAATGCCTACTGTTTCTGGTTAAAGTAGAAATGTAAGTCAATGGAAGAATTACAAGGATATTTAGAAAAGGAGAAATCTCGGCAACAACACTTCCTATATCCGCTACTCTTTCAGGAGTATATTTATGCACTTGCTCATGATCATGGTTTAAATGGTTCGATTTTTTACGAACCTGTCGAAGTTTTTGGTTATGACAATAAATCTAGTTTAGCACTTGTAAAACGCCTAATTACTCGAATCTATCAACAGAATTTTTTGATTTCTTCGGTTAATGATTCTAACCAAAAGAGGTTCGTTGGGCATAACAATTTTTTTTATTCTCATTTTTATTCTCAAATGATATCAGAAAGTTTTGCAATTATTGTAGAAATTCCGTTCTCGCTGCTATTAGTATCTTTTTTCGGAGAAAAAAAAGAAATACCAAAATATCATAATTTACGATCAATTCATTCAATTTTTCCCTTTTTAGAGGACAAATTATCGCATTTAAATTATGTCTCAGATATACTAATACCTCATCCCATCCACATGGAAATCTTGGTTCAAATTCTTCAATGCTGGATTCAAGATGTTCCTTTTTTGCATTCATTGCGATTCTTTCTTCACGAATATCATAATTGGAATAGTCTTCTCATTACTCATAAAAAATCTATTTGTGTTTTTTCAAAAGAAAATAAAAGACTATTTTGGTTCCTATACAATTCTTATATATTTGAATGTGAATTTTTATTCGTTTTTTTTCGTAAACAATCTTCTTATTTACGATTAACATCTTCTGGAACTTTTCTTGAGCGAACACATTTCTATGG